TTTCTGCAAATCCAAAAAATTCTTCTTATTTTATACATAGGTCATCGATTCAACATTGGATAAAAAAGGCGAGACACCCATTTTTCCATTAAACGGTTCAAATCATTTTATCGATATGAGTGTTCTATATCGGATAAATTGCCAACTATTCATTTTTTTTTGAAACCAGCTCACTACTAACGTAGTGGTAGAAAGAGTACCATGTTGTGCCTGGACTTCAATCTGCTTAGCTTTAACCATGTTAATGGTCCCACATTATTGGCTGATAGAGAATCAAAGTGTATTTACCAATAAGTCACGAAATGCTATGGTTCTTACATATGATTTCTGAATAAATTCAGAAGTAATTCGTCGAGATTGTGCACCTTTCTTTCCTATTTATAACTTTCCTATTCAAAAAAAAAAAGAAAGTGCTGCCGGTTGGATCCGGACTATTCTTGAAATACACAACTCGCACACACTCCCTTTCCAAAAAAGATCAATACACCAAGCACTACACTTAGATTTATTAGATTTGTTGCTAAAATATCGGTATTAAACCCGAAACCCCCAGCGGATGGCCAATGACCCAAGGAAAGGAAAGAATCGGTTACATTTTTCATATGCTTTCCTCTTATAGATAGGACTAACCAATTTGAACAGAGTTCTTTTTGTATCACTTCGCCCCCCCTTTTTTTATTGATTTCTTTTTTTTTTTTTATTATGAATTTCCTTATTATAAATATGAATAATTTTTAATAAACATTTTTTCGAAATTCCCAATAATCTATTTATTAGTCCCAGGTCTCGTGTCAATTGAGAAATACCTCGTTCGTTGCAACACTTCCTAAAAGTCAAAAAAAAAGTTTCCATTAAGAACGGGAGGGAAGAAAGCGAGTGGGTCTGCTATGTTAATTCCTCATCCTCAAATCAATCCATCCCGGGGGATATTGTCTCAACTCAAGGAAGAAGTGATTGTAGGGATGAAGTTTTGATATAATTTGACAAGCCCACGGCAATAAAATAAGAAAATTTAGGTATGTATTTTTCAATTTATAGGATTAAACAAAAGGATTCGCAAATAAAAGCGCTAATGCCACGACCAGTCCGTAAATCGTTAAAGCTTCCATAAAAGCCAGACTAAGCAATAAAGTACCTCGTATTTTACCTTCTGCTTCTGGTTGTCTCGCGATACCTTCTACGGCTTGGCCCGCAGCAGTACCTTGACCAACTCCAGGTCCAATAGAAGCAAGTCCTACAGCCAATCCAGCAGCAATAACGGAAGCAGCAGAAATCAGTGGATTCATATTAAGTTCCTCGTACAAAAAAAAAGAAATGGTTAATGATACAATCAACCAATGAATTATTACTTAACATCACTAAGACCTATCCGGAAAAAAAAATAACTAAGAACTCTGAATTGAAATGACAATATTACTGAATCATCAGAACTACTTCGATATCTCGTTTTTAGTTCCTATCCATGGAGTCTTTGTAAATCTATACGATTCTAATTCTTCCATTTCTTTGTTCCGAACCATTCCATTCTTTCAATTCTTCGCCCTTTCTCTTCGATATGCTTGACTTCATTTGTTTATTCATTCAATCCACAGTTACAGATAAAACGGAAGGGCTTGCATTGGAATCCATCTAAATTCAGTGGGATGGGAAATATATGGGTAGCCCATATATAACTAGTGAATATCTAATATCACATATACATGTGTTTCTTTCATAATGTAAACAAACTATCTGTATCTTATATTGAATCGGATTCTAGAATCATTCTTCGAAACATATACAGGGATTGGATTCTAGCCCGCCCTTACATATACCTAGCTAGACCTACCTAACTTAATAAGTTATATAGTTTTTCTTTCTTTTTTTTTTGTTTAGGCGCACATCGGAAACAGATAACATAACAATTCTTATTTAAATTATGAATCGTAATTGACTGAACAAATATAAATAGAATATCGATTGGAGAGGTATAACATAAATGGGCCAAACAGGAATCTTAGGAAAAAGATCTTTTCGATCTCTTTCCTTTTTTTTACAATTCTCTAATATCGTACATTTTTTTTCTTGCTCCTACTCTAGATCGTATATACCGGTATTTGTATATATCATGTTCCCCGAGTAAATTATCTTGAGACGCCCATGAGTTGGGATAAGCTTCTTTTTTTTCTCAAAAAAAAAGACCATTTCGGAAGCTAGTCAATGATGACCCTCCATGGATTCGCCTATATAAGCTGCGGCTAAAGTTGCAAAAATAAGAGCTTGAATCCCGCTTGTGAATAATCCAAGGAACATGACGGGTATAGGAACCACCGAAGGTACTAAAGAAACAAGAACAACAACTACTAATTCATCAGCTAATATATTCCCGAAAAGTCGAAAACTAAGTGATAAAGGTTTTGTGAAATCTTCTAGGATGTTAATTGGTAAAAGTATTGGAGTTGGTTGAATGTATTTACCGAAATAACCCAATCCTTTTTTGGTAAGACCCGCATAGAAATATGCCACTGACGTAGGTAAAGCTAAAGCAACAGTAGTATTTATATCATTCGTGGGCGCAGCTAACTCCCCATGCGGTAACTGTATTATTTTCCGGGGTAAAAGAGCACCTGACCAGTTCGAAACAAAAATGAATAGGAACATAGTTCCAATAAAGGGAACCCAAGGACCATATTCTTCTCCAATCTGAGTTTTGCTCAAGTCTCGAATGAATTCAAGGACATATTCGAAGAAATTCTGACCGTCGGTTGGAATGGTTTGTGGATTCCGAACAGCTATAGTGGCTGAACCTAATAAGATAGCAATTACAACCCAAGAAGTGATAAGTACTTGGGCATGGACTTGGAAACTCCCTATTTGCCAATAAAAATGTTGGCCTACTTCCACATCGGATATATCGTATAACACTTTTAGTGAATTGATGGAACAGGGTAGAACATTCATATTGCCCTCTGACAGAAATAGAACTTAAAAAGGAATTATTTTGATTCAGCCATTTCTTATCTCTTTCTCAACTCGCCTGCTTTAATCGTATATTTCGGATACCAAGCGATCGCATAATATTCCCAGCGATTTTGATCTCTTTTTGGGGACTCAGGGATAGTAACCGATTCAATCAATTTATGGAGTTTCCAAAGTTATTGACTTATCCTATTATTAATCAACAATTTCTTATATAGCTAGAACGGCCCTCACAAATTGCGGATACTAATTTGTTAAGAATCAATCGGATTGAAGCTATAGCGTCATCGTTCGCTGGAATCGAAATATCTGCGAGATCCGGGTCACAATTTGTATCGATTAAACAAATTGTCGGAATCCCCAAAGTGAGACATTCTCGAAGAGCCGTATATTCTTCTTGCTGATCAACGATGATTACAATATCGGGTAACCCCGTCATATATTTGATCCCGCCCAGATATGTTTGCAATTGAGATAATTGCCTCTTCAACATTGCTACATCTCTTTTCGGGAGACAGTTGAGTTTCCCCGTATTTTGTTCCGATCTCAAGTCCCTGAATCTATGAAGTCTCATTTCTGTAGTGGACCAATTCGTTGACATACCACCGAGCCATTTTTTATTAACATAATGACACCGAGCTCTTATTGCAGCTGATGCTACTGAATCAGCTGCTTTATTTTTGGTACCAACTAGTAAGAAGTGTTTTCCTATACTTGCTGCATCAAAAACTAAATCACAGGCTTCTGACAAAAAACGAGCAGTTCTAGTAAGATTTGTAATATGAATACCTTTACGCTTTGCAGAGATGTAAGGTGCCATTCTAGGATTCCATTTCCTAGTACCATGACCAAAATGAACTCCTGCTTCCATCATCTCTTCCAAATTCATGTTCCAATATCTTCTTGTCATTTCTCCCCACACTTTCTCTCTCTCTTTTTTTTTTTTAAGAGGTACCTTAAATAAATAACTGTTCCGACGGAACCTTCTACCGGAGATTGACCGTTAATACACGGTTCAAGTCACTAATTGCTTTCTATTCGTTATTATCTTTATTACCAAATCAAATGACCAGGACTAGATAGTTAAAAGAAAAGAATGAATCTGTCATGAAATTCTGTAAATGATCGTTCTGATGTATCAGGGAAATTTTTTGGGATGCAAGAACTAAATAATTCTATGTGGTGGAACAAAATATCTCTCATTTCCTCCTTGAATAGATTCTTCTTCTTGATTTCCAAAGGAATGTTGCTGTGTTGCCTTGAACGTTGGACTAATCCTTTGAATCCGGTACCAACAGGCATCATCCCCCCCAGAACAACGTTCTCTTTCAGGCCTTTCAACCAATCAATACGACCTCGTAGAGCGGCTTTTGCTAAAACCCGAGCGGTTTCTTGAAAACTCGCTTCGGATATGAAACTTTGAGTATTCAGAGACGCCCTCGTTATTCCCAATAAGATGGCTCGGTAACAGATCGCTTCTTCCAAAGCGCGCCCTGTTCGTTCTGCTCGCAACAATCCGATAAGTTCTCCAGGTGAAAAAACGTTAGACATTCCATCTTCTGAAACCAACACTTTTGATGTTATTTGACGTACAATAATCTCTATATGCCTATTATGGATCTGCACCCCCTGGGATCGATAAACCTTTTGGATCTTATTAACCAAAGAGATACGACTTTGCACTATGGTTAGTTCAGCGCCAATCAAGAATCTCCAAGGAATTCCAAGAATTCCTGTTATACGTTCGTTCCAACCTTCAACCCTCTTTTCTAGGTTCATCGATATTGAATCAATCGAACGCGCCTCTAACACTTGTTCCACTTTTGGAAGACCTTGTGTTATATCACCCGATCTCGATTTTTCATATATAAATGTAACTAATGTATCTCCTTCATAAAGGATTTCTCCACAATGGCCATGAACGGTTGCTCCTGGAGTAGCCAAATGAGGCTTAGCTGATCTTATTACTAAGGAGTCAACATGAACAATTAGAACTTGACCCGATTTTATGTGTGGTCCGTATTTGGATATACATCCATTTTCACAAATAAACTGTCCAAGGCTAATTATTGTGGATGTCTCCTCACAACAATCGTGAGGGCGAAAGCTCCAATTCAAATCGAATGGATTAAAAATGATGTTACTGCACGAATCGGGATTATAAATTCTTCCATTTTCATCCATTAAATAATATTTAAGTCCTTGGAAAGTCTGTTTGAAATTGTCAAGTAGCAAATATTTATTTAACAAGATCTGATTATGAGTTATTAAATAGAAATAGTAAAATGAATAAAAATTCGTAATTTTAGGTACAATCCCTAAGGGACCCAACGAATTCCTAATGGGAATCGCGAGATCTTCTTTAATTAATTCTTTTGTCACTTTGTGAGATTTCGAACCATTGAATGGGCCAATTCGAGAACAATCGGATGATGACAAAATTAGAAAAGATGGATATTCCTTATTTCTATTCAGCAACGTACGAATAGTCCCTTGATGTTGGGTAAGTGATTGAATCCTCGCCTTGAAATAAAAAGGATTGATATTGGTGCGATCTGATCCATTATTGGGGATCAATCCCGAACTTGCCGTATCATTCCTTTTTCCGATATACAAAATAGAGGACTTCACTAAATCAATTCTTATGAAATCTCGAATCAGATCATTTGCCCTTACTTCAACAAAGGAAGCATGAACCTCTTCTATAGAACCATTTCGGTCTTGGTTCCAATTCAATACTAAACAAGTTCGAACTAATTGAAGACTTGTGTGATAAATTCCTCGAATTGGTTTGCCATTTCCATAAAGGATATAATTGACAATTCGTAGTTGCACATTATCCCTTTCCTGCAACGGATCCTGGGGGAAAAGCGTTGCTAAATTTATCCCATCAGCTATTTCATATGTGACTACGGGTCGAACTGAAACAAAATACTTTTTCTTGGTAGGTGTAATCCGTTGGACATAAATCCAATTTTTCAATTTTTGGGGTTCCTTAGAATTTTTTTTTCCCGTTCCTGGTGGTATCAAGATGCCGCAGTGCCGGGATATCTTATCTGTCTCTCCAGGAAAATAGATATCCCCAGAAAATATTTTCAGTTCAATCCTTTTTTTTTTTCTCTCCACTCGGACCAATCCGCCTACTCGGCTTCTTGTATTTAAAGCGATTCGTGTATCTACTCCAATGAGACTATTGTTCCGTACCATTATGGGCGAAGATCCGGGTAAGATATGCACTTCTTCGGGAATGAAAAAAAATCGATCTACTTTCATTTGGTATTTTGACCTAAATTCTTTTGCCCTTCGATACTCAATCAAATCCTCTTTTTTGACGATTGAACCCACCCCGATAGTCCCATATTTAGTAATTCCTGAACTGCTTCTTCTGTATAGGGGATCGTCGAAATACGCAAGAATACTATTTCTAGGTAAAATACCATTTATGGGTATTTCAATCAGGATACCGGAACGGGACATTAGTTCTTTTTCTCGTTCTTGATCAGATTGGAATGGGATGATGAATCTATTTCTTCGCCTTTTAGCCAATAAATCAGAATTCTCGTGGAGAATGTCCGGATATATGAAATTCCAATGACCATTGGATATGATTCGATCAGGTCTTGAATAATCAAGAACCACCCTTTTTTTACCGTAAGGATTAGAATGAAACAATTTGTGTCTCACTCGATCATTAGTCACTGAGAGGTCAGAAATATGTCTCGGTTCAACAGAATGAACATTCATTTGATCTTGATCCTTGTGGAGCGAAAAAGGCACTATACTGGATCTGCACAGACCTCCTGATAATATCCATAAATGACTTGTTTTTGGTAAGAGATGAACATTCCCATATGTATATTCAGGTGCATGGTATACATCGGTACTCCAGTGCATTTCTCCCTCTGAGGGAGAATAAATATGTTTTCGAACTTTCTCTTTAACTTTATTAAAATGGAAAGTGGATCTTCCATCGCGAATCTCAGCAATCACTTGTTCTGATTCTACATATTGATCATTTTGAACTAAAAGAAAACTTTTGGGTGGAATATTCACATTCTGTAGAATATCGTGACTCTCAATAGTTACATACAGGTCTATATAACATAGAAAAGCAGGATGCCCATGACGTGTACGTGTGGGATGAGCCAAATCCTCATTGAATTTGATTTTTCCATTAAAAGGAGCTCGTACATGTTCTGCAGTACCACCTGTGAATACTCCACCGGTATGAAAAGTTCTTAATGTTAGTTGAGTCCCCGGTTCGCCGATTGATTGACCCGCAATAATACCTACTGCTTCTCCCAATTCGACCAGGTCGCCATGAGTGGGACTCTGACCATAACATAATCGACAGATCCAAGATATACTCCTGCAAAGAAAGGGGGTTCGAATATATATTGGTTGTGTTCGAAAGGTTATGAATCGAGTGACAAGTCCAATCCCAATATCTTTATTTTGAGCTGCAATGCAGCGTAGACCCATATAGATATTGTATGTTAATACACGACCAATTAGTGTTTGGATCCAAATTCTTTCCGTCAT